TTTTATTCATGAAATGGGTTGGATTGGTATTATTCTGGATACGGCAAAATCATTCTATTAGATCGAATGTACTTATTCGATCTAATAAGTACCTTGTGTCAGAATTGAGAAATTCTATGGCTCGAATCTTTCGTATTCTCTTATTTATCACCTGTGTCTACTATTTAGGCAGAATACCGTCGCCTATTGTCACTAAGAAACTGAAAGAAACCTCAGAAACAGAAGAAGGGGGGGAAAGTGAGGAAGAAACAGATGTAGAAATAGAAAAAACTTCCGAAACGAGGGGGACTCAAAAGGAACAAGAGGGATCCACCGAAGAAGACCCTTCCCTTTGTTCGGAAGAAAAGGAGGATCCGGACAAAATAGATGAAACGGAAGAGATCCGAGTGAATGGAAAGGAAAAAACAAAGGATGAATTCCACAAACATAGACCAGTTTATGAAAATTCTTATCTTGATGGAAAAAAAAAGATAGAAAATTGGGAGTTGGGAATACTTAAAGAAGATAAAGACCTCTTCTGGTTTGAAAAACCTCTTTTGACTCTTCTTTTCGACTATAAACGATGGAATCGTCCATTGCGATATATAAAAAACGATCGATTTGAAAATGCTGTAAGAAATGAAATGTCACAATATTTTTTTCACACATGTCCAAGTGATGGAAAACAAATAATATCTTTTACATATCCACCTAGTTTGTCGACTTTTTTGGAAATGATACAAAAAAAAATGTCTTTGTGCACGACAAAACCTGAACCTGAAGACCTGTATAATAATTGGGTTTATAGATATGAAAAAAAAACACAAAACTTGAACAATGAGTTCATAAATCGAATAAAAGCTCTAGACAAAGGATCTCTTGCTATGGATGTACTCGAAAAAAGGACCAGATTGTGCAATGACGAAAATGAACAAGAATATTTTCCTGAAATGTATGATCCTCTTTTGAACGGACCATATCGTGGAACAATGAAAAAATGTAATTCACGTTCGATTAAGGATGATTCAATCACGCCGACAAAAGATTCCATAGAAAGAATTTGGATAAATAAGATTTATGGTATCCTCTCTACTGATTACCGAGAATTTGAACATAAAATGGATCTATTTGATAGAGAATCATTATCAACAGATATTGGTCATTCTTTGACCTTAATCATTGGGCATTCCTTGCCCGCGATCAGTCAATTTGCTGGAGAATCAGAACCCAGTCTTAATTTGAAAAGGCTTGCTTTATTGGCAGAACAAAGAAGAATTGATTCAGAAAATCAAGAGAAATGTTTGCAATTGTTATCTGAGGAAGATACAACTCATCCAAATGATCAAACAATTAGAAATCAACCCATTGTAATAGAAGAAATCGGTAAAAGGGTTCCTCGATGGTCATACAAATTGACTGACGATTTTGAAGAACAGGAAGAGGAAGATGAGGAAGAATCAACAGAAGATCATGAGATTCGTTCAAGAAAAGCCAAACGTGTGGTAATTTATACTGATAACGATGAGAATACCGATACTGATACTAGTACCAAAGATACTACGAATAGTGATCGAGCAGAAGAGGTGGCTTTGATACGTTACTCGCAACAATCGGATTTTCGTCGGAATCTAATCAAAGGATCCATGCGCGCCCAAAGACGTAAAACAGTTACTTGGGAAATGTTTCAAGCAAATGTACATTCCCCACTTTTTTTGGACAGAATAGACAAAAACTCCCCCTTTATTTCTTTTGATATCGCCCAAATAATGAAGCCACTTTTAAGGAATTGGATGGAGAATGAACCGGAATTCAAAACTTCTGATTCTGAGGAGAAAGAGGCAAAAGAAGAGGCGAAACAAAAAAAGGAGAAACAAGAGGAGGATGAACGGATATTCATAGCAGAAATTTGGGATACAATTATATTTGCTCAAGCAATAAGAGGTTCTATGTTAGTAACCCAATCGATTCTTAGAAAATACATCGTATTGCCTTCATTAATAATAGCTAAAAATATTGGCCGTATGCTATTATTTCAATTCCCCGAGTGGTACGAGGATTTGAAGGGGTGGAATAAAGAAATGCATATTAAATGCACCTATAATGGTGTTCAATTATCAGAAACAGAATTTCCGAAAGACTGGTTAACAGATGGTATTCAGATAAAGATCCTATTTCCTTTCTGTCTGAAACCTTGGCGCAGATCTAAGCTTAAGCTACGATCTCATCATGAAAATCCACTGACACTGAAAAAAAAAGGAAAAAAAGCAAATTTTTCTTTTTTAACAATCTGGGGAATGGAAACTGAACTACCTTTTGGTTCTCCCCGAAAACAACCTTCCTTTTTTGAACCCATTTCTAAAGAACTCGAAAAAAGAATTCGAAAAGTGAAAAGAAATTTTTTTTTAGTTCTAAGAGTTTTCAAAGAAAGAACAAAATGGTTTCTCAAATTGTCAAAAGAAAAAGCAAAATGGGTAGTTCTATTTATAAAAATAATATTGAAAGAACTTGAAAAAGTAAATCCAATTTCATTATTTGGATTGACGAAAGTACATGAACCGAGTGAAAAAGGAAAAGATTCCATAACCATAATAAGTACTAAGATTGCCCATGAATCGCCCATTCAAATTCGATCCATGGATTGGACAAATTATTCACTAACAGAACAAAAAATGAAGGATCTAGCTAACAGGATAACCACAATCAGAAATAAAATAGAAAAGATCACAAAAGACAAGAAAAAAAGATTCCTAACTCCAGATATAAATATGAGTCCTAACGAGATAGGTTGTGATGATAAAAGGTCAGAATCACAGAAACATATTTGGCAGATATCAAAAATAAGAAGAATAAGAAGTGCCAAATTAATACGTAACTGGCCTTATTTAATGAAATCTTTCATTGAAAGAATATACATAGATATCTTTCTGTGCACCATTAACATTCCCATAATCAATGCACAACTTTTCCTTGAATCAACAAAAAAGATTATTGATAAATACATTTACAATGATGAAACAAATCAAGAAGGAATTTATGAAACAAATACAAACACAATTCACTTTATTTCGACCATAAAAAAGTCGCTTTCTAATACTAATATTAGTAATAAGAATTTACAGATTTATTGTGACTTATTCCCCTTCTCCTTGTCCCAAGCATATGTATTTTACAAATTATCACAAATTCAAGTTATTAACTTGTATCGCTTGGGATCTGCACTTCAATATCACGAAACATATCTTTTTCTTAAGGATAGAATAAAAGACTATTGTGAGACACAAGGAATATTTGATTCCGAATCAAGGCATAAGAAACCTCAGAATTCTGGAATGAATGAATGGAAAAACTGGTTAAGGGGCCATTATCAATACAAATTATCTCAGACTAAATGGTCTAGATTAGTACCGCGAAAATGGAGAAATAGAGTCAATCAACGTCGTATGATTCAAAATAAAGACTCAAAAAAATTGGATTCATATGAAAAAGAAAAAGACCAATTAATTTTAATTCATTACGAGAAAAAAAATGATTCTGCGGTGGATTCATTGCCGAGTCAAAAAGAAAAATTGAAAAAACACTCCAGATATGATCTTTTATCACATAAATATATTATATATGAAGATGGGAAAGACTCATCCATTTATGGATCTATGTTACAAGTAAACAGAAACCAAGAGATTCCATATAATTACAAAACACATAAACCCGAACCCTTTTATGTACCGGGGGGTATAGCTATTAGTGATTATCTAGGAAAAGGGTATATTATTGATATTGATACGGATCAAAATCCGGATAGGAAATATTTTGATTGGGGAATTCTCCGTTTTTCTTTTCAAAAGAATATAAATATTGAGCCCTGGACCGATATGGATAGTGGGACTAATAATTATCAAATAACTGATAAGAAAGATCTTTTTTCTCTCACGATTCATCAAGAAATCAACCCATCCACGTCCAATTCCAATCAAAAAAAAAACTTTTTTGATTGGATGGGAATGAATGAAGAAATGCTATCTCGTCCCATATCGAATCTGGAACCTTGGTTCTTCTCAGAATTTGTGCTGCTTTCTGATGCATATAAGGTTAACCCACGGACCATACCAATCAAATTACTTCTTTTAAATTTGCATGAAAATAAAAACATTAAAAATGAAAACATTAGTGAAAATAAAAATATCAACGGAAATCAAAAAAAGGATTTTCGTATCTCATCTAATAAAAAAGAATATCTTGATCAGAATCACGAAGAAAAAGAACAGTTGGGTCAAGAAGATCGTGGATCAGATCCACGAAACCAACAAAAGGATATTGAAGAAGATTACACAGGATCAGACATTAAAAAACGTAGACGTAGAAAGAAAAAGCTCTCCAAGAGCAACGAGGAAGTGGAACTAGATTTTTTCCTGAAAAGATATTTGTTTTTTCAATTGAGGTGGGATTATTCTTTGGATCAAAGAATAATAAATAATATCAAGATATATTGTCTCCTGCTTAGACTGATAAATCCAAATGAAATTGCTATATCTTCTATTCAAAAAGGAGAAATGTGTTTGGATGTAATGGCGATTCAGAAAGATCTAGCTTTTACAGAATTAAGAAAAAAAGGAATCTTTATTATTGAACCACTCCGTCTGTCTATAAAATGGGATGGCCCATTTTATATGTATCAAACTGTGGGTATTTCGTTGGTTCATAAGAGTAAGCACCAAACCAATCGAAGATACCGAGAAAAAAGATATGTTGATCAGAATCATTTCAATAGATCCACTGCACAACATGGAAAGATACTTGGGAATGGAGACGGAAATCATTACGATTTGCTTTTTCCTGAAAAGATTCCATCTACTAGACGTCGTAAAGAAATGAGAATTCTCATTTCTTTCAATTCCGGGAATGTTGTGAATAGAAATCCAGTATTTTTGAATGGGAACAACGTAAGGAACTGTAGCCAATTTTTGGATGAGGACAAGCATTTTGATACAAATAAATTCATGAAATTCAAATTCTTTCTTTGGCCCAATTATCGATTAGAAGATTTAGCTTGTATGAATCGCTATTGGTTTGATACCAATAATGGAAGTCGTTTCAGTATGTTAAGGATACATATGTATCCACGATTCATAATTAGTTGATGGTATATTTACTATAATCTAATATCACGTGCCACATCTATTATATGAAGGCATACAGATGTACACACCCGTTGTGTTACATTACATTCTGAATACAGGATACTGATTCAATGACGTATCAATAGGATATAGGAATAAATCGGTGAAATCTCTTTAGGTCCCAATCATTCTCTTTCATGGGTGCAGAAATGTATCATCCCTTATGGATCCAAATCCAATAAAAAATGAAATTTCTTAATATGAATAAATCCAGATTCTTGTGTGTACCAGATCGAAATGATTGGCATTATCGTTATTCCTGATCGGTAAAAACCATCGCTATGGAAAAGAAAAAAAAAAAGAGAACAATTCTTTTTATGGTCAAAAATTCATTCAACTCAGTTATTCCGCAAGAAGAAAACAAGGGATCTGTTGAATTTCAAGTATTCAATTTCACCAATAAGATACGGAGACTTACTTCACATTTGGAATTACACAGAAAAGACTATTTATCTCAAAGAGGCCTGCGGAGAATTCTGGGAAAACGTCAACGACTGCTGGCTTATTTGTCAAAAAAAAATAGAGTACGTTATAAGGAATTAATTGGTCAGTTGGATATTCGGGAGCCAAAAACTCGTGAATTTTAGGATTCATTTGAATTATTTGGTTTATTAGATCTTGAATTTTGATGAACCTCATTTCGTTTTCAGCAATTCATAGAATATCGAATAATGAATCGAGGAAGAAAACATATGACTGTACCGGCTACAAGTACAAGAAAAGACCTCATGATAGTCAATATGGGTCCTCACCACCCATCAATGCATGGTGTTCTTCGACTCATCGTTACTCTAGATGGTGAAGATGTTATTGACTGTGAACCTATATTGGGTTATTTACACAGAGGGATGGAAAAAATTGCAGAAAACCGAACAATTATACAATATCTGCCTTATGTAACACGTTGGGATTATTTAGCTACTATGTTCACAGAGGCAATAACGGTAAATGCACCAGAACAATTGGGAAATATTCAAGTACCTAAAAGAGCCAGCTATATCAGAGTAATTATGCTGGAGCTAAGTCGTATAGCTTCTCATTTGTTATGGCTTGGACCTTTTATGGCGGATATTGGTGCACAGACTCCTTTCTTCTATATTTTCAGAGAGAGGGAATTGCTATATGATCTATTTGAAGCTGCCACAGGTATGCGAATGATGCATAATTATTTCCGTATCGGAGGAGTAGCTGCTGATCTACCTCATGGATGGGTAGATAAATGTTTAGATTTCTGTGATTATTTTTTAACGGGAGTTGCTGAATATCAAAAGCTTATTACGCGGAATCCCATTTTTTTGGAACGAGTTGAAGGAGTGGGCATTATTGGCGGAGAGGAAGCAATAAATTGGGGTTTATCAGGACCAATACTACGAGCTTCCGGAATCCGATGGGATCTTCGTAAAGTTGATCATTATGAGTGTTACGATGAATTCGATTGGGAAGTCCAATGGCAAAAAGAAGGGGACTCGTTAGCTCGTTATTTAGTACGAATTAGTGAAATGACAGAATCCATAAAAATTATTCAACAGGCTCTGGAAGGAATTCCGGGGGGGCCCTACGAGAATTTAGAAGTCCGCCGCTTTGATAGAGCAAGGGATTCCGAATGGAATGATTTTGACTATCGATTCATTAGTAAAAAGCCTTCTCCCACTTTTGAATTGTCGAAACAAGAACTTTATGCGCGAGTAGAAGCCCCAAAGGGAGAATTAGGAATTTTTCTGATAGGAGATAATAGTGTTTTTCCATGGAGATGGAAAATCCGTCCACCCGGTTTCATCAATTTGCAAATTCTTCCTCAGCTAGTTAAAAGAATGAAATTGGCTGATATCATGACGATACTAGGTAGTATAGATATCATTATGGGAGAAGTTGATCGTTGAAATGATAATTGATACGACAGAAGTAAAAGCTATCAATTCTTTTTCCAGATCGGAATCCTTAAAAGAGGTCTATGGACTCATATGGATGCTTGTCCCTATTTTTACTCCTGTATCGGGGATCACACTAGGGGTACTAGTGATTGTGTGGTTAGAAAGAGAAATATCCGCAGGGATACAACAACGTATTGGGCCTGAATATGCCGGTCCCTTGGGGATTCTTCAAGCTTTAGCAGACGGGACCAAACTACTTTTCAAAGAGGATCTTCTCCCATCTAGAGGAGATATTCGTTTATTCAGCATTGGACCATCTATAGCGGTCATATCCATTCTACTAAGTTATTCAGTAATTCCTTTTTACCATCGCTTTGTTCTAGCGGATCTCAGTATAGGTGTTTCTTTATGGATCGCCATTTCAAGTATTGCTCCTATTGGACTTCTTATGTCAGGGTATGGATCAAATAATAAATATTCCTTTTCAGGTGGTCTACGAGCTGCTGCTCAATCTATTAGTTATGAAATACCGTTAACTCCATGTGTGTTATCAATATCTCTACGTGTGATTCGTTGGAACATGAACTTTTACCTCTTTCCGAGAAATAAAGGAAAGAGGTTGAATGTCTTGAATAGATATAGATATCTTCATTTTTTTTTTCATCATTCAAGTCGATGAACCAAACCAGATAGTTATATGAGTGAAACAAAACCGCTTATGAATTCGCAGTAAGAAGATTGAGTCTCATTCCCTATGTACGAGAGTAAAGTGAAAGTAAACATAAGCAGTGGAAATTATTTACCCCAAGATTGTTTGATTAGTTATCATGGTTTGAAGCGGGTGCAAAAGATCAACTGTATGGGGTTTCTATTCTACTATTGTATGTATTACCATACCAGGGATCAATCAAAAAAAGGAGTGGATGGTTAGGAACACCAAGGTACATAAAGGATTAGTAATGGAGATAATGTAAGATATCCAAAAGGATATTTCTGCATATGCATAAAAGGAATCATAATGAGGGCTTTAAGTTGGTAGAAATGAGAAAGCAGTACTTCCCCATGATTCCGATCCAGAGTATGCTCCTATCCACTGGTTAAAGAAATGACTATCAGGAACGAAGTAATCCTTTATTTTCTTTTTTTAGAGTCCCTCTTCTGAGAAATAAGAACAAGAACAAAAAAAATAGAATGCAATAAGATAGGAAAAATGACTAATAAAAGATCTTTGCTTATTCTTTCTTTCCTACATCCATATTCATACAGATGGAATTTTTATCATGATTTCACGATTCATGAACTGGTGTAGTGTTTAATTCTTTTTGTGAATCAAATCAAATAGATGGGTCGAAATGTCGATTGATATAACAAGTATTTTATTGAAGGATTAAGTCATTACTGAACAAAGAATCATTTTCATGATAAAGGATGAGATCAATTCGGAAGCGCTTTTTATTTGTTATTATAGCAGACAGAATTCGATTGGCCTAATTTTGGACTCTCCGATGCATCTTGACTCTTACATGCCAAGGTAATACCGAACCCGTCCTTAGATTTATTTGTGGCCGCCGAGGAGCCGTATGAAGCTGAGGTCTCATGTACGGTTCTGGAATAGCGATGATAACAGTAATGTAATCATCGACTATGATTATCTAACAGTTCAAGTACAGTTGATATAGTTGAGGCACAGTCCAAATATGGGTTTTGGGGATGGAATCTGTGGCGTCAACCCATAGGGTTGATGGTTTTTCTAATTTCTTCCCTAGCAGAATGTGAGAGATTACCCTTTGATTTACCAGAAGCGGAAGAAGAATTAGTAGCAGGTTATCAAACCGAATATTCAGGTATCAAATCCGGTTTATTTTATGTTGCTTCTTACCTAAATCTACTAGTTTCTTCATTATTTGTAACAGTTCTTTATTTTGGCGGGTGGAATTTTCCTATTCCGTACATATTCATTCCGGAACTATTCGGAATAAATAAAACAGGTGGAGTCTTTGAAACGACAATTGGTATCCTTATTACATTAGCTAAAGCTTATTTGTTCCTGTTCATTCCTATCACAACAAGATGGACTTTACCTAGGATGAGAATGGACCAACTATTAAGCCTTGGATGGAAATTTCTTTTACCCATTTCTCTAGGTAATCTATTATTGACAACTTCTTCCCAACTTGTTTCACTGTAACAGGATATGATATCCTAGATTCATAACCTCTATCGAGCAAGAGAAAGAAACATAAAATGATTCATTTCATGGATATCCACGATATGTTCCCTATGGTGACTGGGTTCATGAATTATGGTCAACAAACAGTACGAGCTGCAAGGTATATTGGTCAAAGTTTCATGATTACCTTATCTCACGTGAATCGTTTACCTGTAACTATTCAATATCCTTATGAAAAATCGATCACATCAGAGCGTTTCCGTGGTCGAATCCACTTTGAATTGGATAAATGCATTGCTTGTGAAGTATGCGTTCGTGTATGCCCCATAGATTTACCCGTTGTTGATTGGAGATTGGAAACAGATATTAGAAAGAAACGATTGCTTAATTATAGTATTGATTTCGGAATCTGTATATTTTGTGGTAACTGCGTCGAATATTGTCCAACAAACTGTTTATCAATGACTGAAGAATATGAGCTTTCTACTTATGATCGTCACGAATTGAATTATAAGCAAATTGCTTTGGGTCGGTTACCAATGTCAGTAATTGAAGATTACACAATTCAGACAATTTTGAATTCGACTCAAATACAAATAGCTAGGGATAAACCCCTTAATTCAAGAACGATTACCAATTCCTAAGATTCCGTTTTGATCTAAAGGAGCGAAGCTTCTTTCATTTTGGTTGGTCAGTAACTACAAATCATAACTATTGATTGGTGAGAATCACGGCTTGATTTAGATTCATGGATCCGTGATAATTTTGTAATATACAATTACGAATTACTCTTTCGGATACAGAAGCGGGATTGGTTCAATAACGGTATATACGCCACACCCCATTAGGATTCAATTCAATTAGGAACGTATCATACAAAAAAATATAGGGTAACCTCTTTTTTCCGGGCCCGGTAAGTAAAAGTAAGGTCATGAGATATTTCAACTTATTTATTTCTTATTTTACATATAAATGGATTTACCTGGACCAATACATGATATTCTTTTAGTATTTTTGGGATCAGGTCTTATATCAGGAGGTCTAGGAGTAGTATTACTTACCAATCCAATTTATTCTGCCTTTTCATTGGGATTGGTTCTTGTTTGTATATCCTTATTCTATATTCCATCGAATTCCTATTTTGTAGCTGCTGCACAGCTCCTTATTTACGTGGGAGCAATAAATGTCTTAATCGTGTTTGCTGTAATGTTCATGAATGGTTCAGAATATTACAATGATTTCCATCTTTGGACCGTTGGAGATGGATTCACTTCACTGGTTTGTACAAGTATTCTTTTTTCACTAATTACTACTATCCCAGATACGTCATGGTACGGGATTATTTGGACTACAAGATCAAACCAGATTATAGAGCAGGACCTGACAAGTAATGTTCAACAAATTGGGATTCATTTATCAACAGATTTTTATCTTCCATTTGAACTCATTTCTATAATTCTTTTAGTTGCCTTGATAGGTGCAATTGCTATGGCGCGCCAGTAATAAAGACTAAGAATTGGAAATCCAAAATAAAATGAATAAGGTCTTGTTTTGCTCTGTGTTATTGTTATCACATCTATTTTCCTTTCAATTTGATATTTATATATGAGCAATATCAAATATATATAAATATCAAATTGAAAGGTTTTGAGTTCGATCCATTACCAATACCAGTTTCTTTGTTCCGTACTTGTTATATTCGAGTTAATCGAATCGGTTGAATTGTTGTTCATATTGAAATGAATCGAGATTGATGAGGAGTTGGTCAATGATGCTCGAGCATGTACTTGTTTTGAGTGCCTATTTATTTTCTATTGGTATCTATGGATTGATCACAAGCCGAAACATGGTTAGAGCACTTATGTGTCTTGAGCTTATATTGAATGCGGTAAATATGAATCTCGTAACATTTTCTGATTTATTTGATAGTCGTCAATTAAAAGGAGACATTTTTTCGATCTTTGTTATAGCTATTGCAGCCGCTGAAGCAGCTATTGGGCCAGCTATTGTTTCGTCGATCCATCGTAACAGAAAATCAACTCGTATCAATCAATCGAATTTGTTGAATAAATAGTCGTATTCATATAAATAAATACATATTATTATAATATTTAATATTCCCCAATCCAATTATAATTAACATGTACAACAACGTAAGAAATCAAAGTATCTTGGCCCTCTCTCATTAGCAGATCCAGAAGTAGATTGATTCTCAATATCAAAAAAATCTGGTAAATCATTGATTCGTCTGGTATCTACAATATATGATTCATTTACTACCGATTTTACCAGATCGAAAATTTTTAACGTTCAAAAAGTTTATAGATCCAATGTCACATTCAGTAAAGATTTATGATACATGTATAGGGTGCACCCAATGTGTACGAGCCTGTCCCACAGATGTATTGGAAATGATACCTTGGGACGGATGTAAAGCTAAGCAAATTGCTCCTGCTCCAAGAACAGAGGACTGTGTAGGTTGTAAGCGATGTGAATCTGCTTGTCCAACAGATTTCTTGAGTGTACGGGTTTATTTATCGAATGAGACAACTCGCAGCATGGGTCTAGCTTATTGATACGTTCCAGAAAACTCCACTTGAATCCATTTGATTTCTCTTTACCGACAAAAACCCGTGCTCGGAATAATCCAAATTTCGAGTACGGGTTTTTCTGGTCAAAGTGTATCTTGTCTTTACCACGAGTTCTTTTCCTTGGTTAACAATAATTGTTGTTTTGCCGATATTCGCAGGTTCTTCCATTTTCTTTCTCCCTCATAGAGGAAATAAGATAGTTCGATGGTATACTATATGTATATGCTTGTTAGAAATCCTTCTAACGACCTATACATTCTGTTATCATTTCCAATTGGATGATCCACTAATCCAATTGGAGGAGGATTATAAATTGATAAATATTTTTGATTTTCACTGGAGACTAGGAATCGATGGACTTTCCATAGGACCCATTTTACTGACGGGCTTCATCACTACTTTAGCTACTTTAGCGGCTCGGCCAGTTACTCGAGATTCGCGATTGTTCCATTTCCTGATGTTAGCAATGTACAGTGGTCAAATAGGATCATTTTCTTCTCGAGACCTTTTACTTTTTTTCATCATGTGGGAATTAGAATTAATTCCTGTTTACCTACTTCTATCCATGTGGGGGGGAAAGAAACGTCTGTACTCAGCTACAAAGTTTATTTTGTACACTGCAGGGGGTTCTATTTTTCTTTTAATGGGAATTCCGGGTATGGGTTTATATGGTTCCAATCAACCAACATTCAATTTTGAAACATCAGCTAATCAA